ACTTGCTATCCTCTTAACAGGCAAAGATTTACCTCCGTGGAAAAGCTCATTCATTGGGATTAACATCAGAGTCTAACTACATTGCATTGCCGGAATCCATGTTGTATATTTGAAAGAGGTTGACCCCCCTTCCTTCTTTCATGGTACAACCCTCTTCCCGCCGAGCCACCTTTCTACTCGGTTCACAGAGAAAAAATGCAAGAAAAAATGCAAGACTGGCTGTTCAGCACGGAAGAAAGGACTTACTAAGCCGGGATCACTAACTAAGACTAATCTAATATAATATATGCGCGGCTCAAATCAAAATAATCGACTTAGAAAAAAAGATCTACAACTGCCCTATCTACGATTTCGAGAAATAGCCAAAAAGATTAGGCTATTGAAATAGAGAATTGTCAAAAAAGGAAAGCGATCTAAAAGATCTTTTTCCTATAATTCCCCTTTGGTCCACTTCTATATCTGAAATATGAATAGTCATAATTTGATCACGAATTCTTGTCATATATGTTTACCGCGTAGAATTAAAGCAAAAAGGGAATGCTCTATAGAATGATTTCCTTTTCAGTTGATTTTATTCACTGATTGGCCAAAAAAATGATAATGAATTCTAAATTCAATGAACTTTGATCAAGCACTTTCTATGCAACGATTCTGCCTAATCCATTTATCCTTTTAGATTGTATCCATGTAGGCTAATGATAAAGAAAGGTGAAGGGAAAGAAGAATTTTCAAAAACAGGATTTCTCAAAATGGCTAAAAAATGGGCTGGTTCGGAAAGGGGAGTCTATCTAATTGAATGGCTCTAAGTCAACTCTTGTAACTCTTTCAACGAAAGATTATGAAGTCCGATTGACTCTAAGATGGCTGAATCGTTGGTTTACATTAGGAAAGAAATCCGTGTATATACTATATTAGCTAGTTCAATACGAATTCTAGATCTATCTAATTTGACCTACGAATGTGAATTTATGCGGAGATGCCAATAGATCTCATCTGGTACTATGAATTGAATGAATAAACGGATGAAATCCATAAAAAGATGGAAGAATTCAAAGAATGGGTCGGAACAAAGAAAAGTAAGAACGAGAGTTGTATGGATTTAGAACGACTCTCTCGATAGAAAGTCAAAAAGAGACATTTAAGGAGTTTTGATGATTCAATAAGATTTTTCGTTGAATTCGAAGTTCGTAGTTATTTCAGCTGGATGAATCGTAGCGATGGAAGAATTCAGTTATAATTTCATTGGTTAGGTGTATCATTAACTCTTTTTTTTTGGTACGAGGAACTTCTCATGAATCCACTGATTTCTGCCGCTTCCGTTATTGCTGCTGGATTGGCTGTAGGGCTTGCTTCTATTGGACCTGGAGTTGGTCAAGGTACTGCTGCGGGCCAGGCTGTCGAAGGTATCGCGAGACAGCCTGAGGCGGAGGGAAAAATACGAGGTACTTTATTGCTGAGTCTAGCTTTTATGGAAGCTTTAACAATTTATGGCTTGGTTATAGCATTAGCACTTTTATTTGCGAATCCTTTTGTTTAATCTTCGAAATTTGCTATTTTTTTTCATTTTTGATTGCCTTTTCCTTGTGCTTTGCTTTTTCAAATTCTATCAAAATTTCATTCCTACAATTACTTATTCATTAATAAAATAACCCACGCTAAGGGCTGATTTGCAGATGGAATTAGCATGCCGCCTCGATTTCAGCCTTTCCTTTCAGGCCCTTTTTAGAAAGGGTTACAACAAAGAGGGTAATGCACAATTTTTTAGAAAATCAAATTGATTTTTGAGTCGATTTAGAAATAGGAATAAATGGGAAAATCAGAATGATTACCCTCTTGATTCTTCGCGTCATAAGACTCATTACTCAACCAAGATCCGACCATATCTATAAAAGAAAAGGGGGCGAAGTGATACAAAAAGAACTCTGTTCGGTTTTTTAGTCTATCTATAAGAGGAGATCATATGAACAATGGAACCGATTCTTTCTTTTCTTTGGGCCGCTGGCCATCCGCCGGGAGTTTCGGGTTGAATACTGATATTTTAGCAACAAATCCAATAAATCTAAGTGTAGTGATTGGGGTATTGATCTTTTTTGGAAAGGGAGTGTGTGCGAGTTGTTTATTTCAAGAATAGGCTGGATCCAACCAGCTGTACTTTTTCCATTATAACTAGGAATGAAAGGTGCATGAGCTTGCGAATTCCTTCTAAATCAATCAAGAAATTATATGTAAGAACCATAGCATTTCGTAATTCATTGGGAAATAGACTTTGATTCTCTATTAACCAATAATGGGGGAACGTTAACATGGTTAAAGCTAAATCGTTTGAAGTCCAGACGCAGCATGGTACTCTTTCTACCCCTCTGTTAATATATATGGTACTATTAATATAGAGATGGTTTCAAAAAATTTATTTTCTCGATATAGAACACTCGTCTCGAGAAAATAATTTGAACGACTTTTTTGATTTGATTCCTTTTTTAGACAATGCTGAATGGACAAC